ACTGCAGAACATGTGCGAGCCCCATCTAATGGAAAAATAAAATTCAATGAGGACTTGGTTCATCCGACACGTACACGTCATGGGCATCCCGCCTTTCTATGTTCTATAGACTTGTATGTAACTATTGAGAGTGAAGATATTCTACATAATGTGAATATTCCACCCAAAAGTTTGCTTTTAGTTCAAAACGATCAATATGTAGAATCAGAACAAGTAATTGCTGAGATTCGCGCAGGAATATCCACTTTGAATTTTAAAGAGAAGGTTCGAAAACATATTTATTCTGATTCAGACGGAGAAATGCACTGGAGTACCGATGTCTATCATGCACCCGAATTTACATATGGTAATGTTCATCTATTACCAAAAACTAGTCATTTATGGATATTATTAGGAGGGCCGTGCAGGTCCAGTCTAGTCTACCTTTCGATCCACAAGGATCAGGATCAAATGAATGCGCATTCTCTTTCTGGCAAGCGAAGATATACTTCTAACCTCTCAGTAACCAATGATCAGGCGAGGCCGAAATTGTTTAGTTCGGATTTTGATGGTCAAAAAGAAGATAGGATTCCTGATTATTCAGACCTTAATCGAGTCATATGTACTGGTCAGTATAATCTCGTATATTCGCCTATTCTTCACGGGAATTCTGATTTATTGTCAAAAAGGCGAAGAAATAAATTCATCATTCCACTACACTCGATTCAAGAACTCGAGAATGAACTAATGCCCTGTTCAGGTATCTCGATTGAAATCCCCGTAAATGGTATTTTCCGTCGAAATAGTATTCTTGCTTATTTCGATGATCCTCGATACAGAAGAAAGAGTTCGGGCATTATTAAATATGGGACTATAGAAACGCATTCAGTCATCAAAAAAGAGGATTTGATTGAGTATCGAGGAGTCAAGGAATTTAGGCCAAAATACCAAATGAAAGTAGATCGATTTTTTTTCATTCCTGAAGAGGTGCATATCTTGCCCGGATCTTCTTCCATAATGGTACGGAACAATAGTATCGTTGGGGTCGATACACAAATCACCTTAAATCTAAGAAGCCGAGTCGGTGGGTTGGTCCGGGTGGAGAGAAAAAAAAAACGAATTGAACTGAAAATCTTTTCTGGAGATATCCATTTTCCTGGAGAGACGGATAAGATATCCAGACATACCGGCGTTTTGATACCACCAGGAACAGGAAAAAGAAATTCCAAGGAATACAAAAAAGTTAAAAATTGGATCTATGTCCAACGAATTACACCTAGTAAGAAAAGGTTTTTTGTTTTAGTTCGACCTGTCGTCACATATGAAATAACGGACGGTATAAATTTAGGAACCCTTTTTCCACCGGATCCATTGCAGGAAAGGGATAATGTGCAACTTCGAATTGTCAATTATATCCTTTATGGAAATGGCAAACCGATTCGAGGAATTTCTGACACAAGTATTCAATTAGTTCGGACTTGTTTAGTATTGAATTGGAACCAAGACAAAAAAAGTTCTTCTTGCGAAGAAGCCCGTGCTTCTTTTGTTGAAATAAGGACAAATGGTTTGATTCGACATTTCCTAAGAATCAACTTAGTGAAATCCCCTATTTCGTATATCGGAAAAAGGAATGATCCGTCGGGGTCAGGATTGCTCTCTGATAATGGATCAGATTGTACCAATATCAACCCCTTTTCTGCCATTTATTCCTATTCCTATTCCAAGGCAAAAATTCAACAATCTCTTAACCAACCTCAAGGAACTATTCATACGTTGTTGAATAGAAATAAGGAATGTCAGTCGTTGATAATTTTGTCAGCAGCCAATTGTTCTCGAATGGAGCCATTCAAAGATGTAAAATATCACAGTGTGATAAAAGAATCAATTAAAAAAGATCCCCTAATTCCAATTAGGAATTCATTGGGCCCTTTAGGAACATGCCTTCCAATTGAGAATTTTTATTCATCTTACCATTTAATAACTCATAATCAGATTTTAGTAACTAAATATTTGCAACTTGACAATTTAAAACAGACTTTTCAAGTGATTAAATTAAAATATTATTTAATGGATGAAAATGGAAAAATTTTTAATCCCGATCCATGCCGTAACATTATTTTAAATCCATTCAATTTGAATTGGTCTTTTCTCCATCACAATTATTGTGCAGAGACATCTAAAATAATTAGTCTTGGACAGTTTATTTGTGAAAATGTATGTATAGCCAAAAACGGACCGGCCCTCAAATCGGGTCAAGTTATACTTGTTCAAGTTGACTCGATAGTGATACGATCAGCTAAGCCTTATTTGGCCACCCCCGGAGCAACTGTTCATGGCCATTATGGGGAAACCCTTTACGAAGGAGATACATTAGTTACATTTATATATGAAAAATCGAGATCTGGTGATATAACACAGGGTCTTCCAAAAGTAGAACAGGTCTTAGAAGTGCGTTCGATTGATTCAATATCCATGAATCTAGAAAAGAGGGTTGAGGGTTGGAACAAATGTATACCAAGAA